AGAGAAATGCATGTTAAATGCACCTATAACGGTGTTCAATTATCAGAAACAGAATTTCCAAAAAATTGGTTAATAGACGGTATTCAGATAAAGATCTTATTTCCTTTCTGTCTGAAACCTTGGCACAAATCTAAGCTACGATCCTCTCATAGAGATCTAATGAAAAAGAAAGGAAAAGGGCAAACAGATGATTTTTGCTTTTTAACAGTTTGGGGAATGGAAGCTAGCCTTCCTTTTGGTTCTCCCCGAAAACGGCCTTCTTTTTTTGAACCCATTTTTAAGAAACTCGAAAAAAAAATTGGAAAATTAAAAAAGAAGTATTTTCTAGTTCTAAAATTTTTAAAAGAAAGAACAAAATTCTTTCTAAGAGTTTCAAAAGAAACAAAAAAATGGATTATCAAAAGCATTCTATTTATAAAAAAAATAAACAAAGAACTTTCAAAAGTTAATCCAATTCTATTATTTAGATCGAGAGAAGTAGATGAATCGAAGGAAACTAAAAAAGAAAAAGATTCTATAATCAATAATCAGATAATTCATGAATCATTTAGTCAAATTCGATCTACGAATTGGCAAAATTATTCATTAACAGAAAAAAAAATGAAAGATCTAACTGATAGAACAAGCACAATTCGAACTCAAATCGAAAGAATTACAAAAGAGAAAAAAAAAGAAACTCCAGTAAAAAATATTAGTCCTAACAAAAGAAGTTATAATGTTAAAAAATTAGAATCACAAAAAAATATTTGGCAAATATTAAAAAGAAGAAATGTTCGATTAATCCGTAAATTACATTATTTTATAAAATTTTTCATTGAAAAGATATACATAGATATCTTTCTATCTATCATTAATATTCCCAGAATCAATACCCAACTTTTTCTTGAATCAACAAAAAAAATTATTGATAAATCCATTTACAATACTGAAATAAGTCACGAAAGAATTGATAAAACAAATCAAAAGAAAATTGACTTTATTTCCAATATAAAAAAGTCACTTTATAATATTAGTAATAATCAAAATTCACAGATTTTTTGCGACTTATCCTCCTTGTCACAAGCATATGTATTTTACAAATTATCACAAACACAAATTATTAACTTGTATAAGTTAAGATCTGTTCTGCAATATCACGGAACATCTTTTTTTCTTAAGACTGGAATAAAGAATTTTTTTGGAACAAAAGGCATATTTCATTCCGAATTAAATCATAAGAAACTTCGGAATTCTGGAATGAATAAATGGCAAAATTGGTTAAGAGATCAGTATCAATACAATTTATCTCAGATTAGATGGTCTAGATTAATACCACCAAAATGGCGAAATAGAGTCAAGCAACGTCGTACAGCTCAAAATAATAAGGATTTAAACAAACGGGATTCATATGAAAAAGGCCAATTAATGCATTACAACAAACAAACTGATTATGGAGTATATTCATTACCAAATCAAAAAGATAATTTTCAAAAATACTATAGATATGATCTTTTATCATATAAATCTATTAATTATGAAAATAAGAAGACCTCATATATTTATGGATCACCATTACAAGGAAATAAGAACCAAGAAATTTCTTATAATTACAACACACATAAACACCAATTATTTGATATGCTCGGAGGTACCCCTATAAATAATTATTTAGGAGAGGGTGATATTATGTATATGGATAAAAACCTGGATAGAAAATATTTTGATTGGAAAATTCTCAATTTTTGTCTTAGAAAAAAAGTCGATATTGAAGCATGGATCAAGCTCGATACCAACAATAATAAAAATACTAAAACCACCATTAATAATTATCAAATAATTGAGAAAATTGATAAGATAGGTCTTTTTTATCTTACGATTCATCAAAATCAAGAAATCAACCCACCCAATCAAAAAAGATTTGTTTTTGATTGGATGGGAATGAATGAAGAAATACTAAATCGTCCCATATCAAATCTGGAATTTTGGTTCTTCCCAGAATTTGTGCTACTTTATAATGCCTATAAAATGAAACCATGGGCTATACCAAGCAAATTACTTCTTTTCAATTTAAATATAAATGAAAATCTTAGTGAAAATCAAAACATGAATGGAAAGCAACAAAAGGATCCTTTTATTCCATCGAATGAAAAAAAATCTTTTGCATTAAAGAATCGAAATCAAGAAGAAAAAGAACCTGCAGGCCAAGGAAATCTTGGATCAGATGCACAAACCCAAGGAGATCTTGGACCCCTTCTTTCAAACCAACAAAAAGATATTGAAGAAGATTATCCTGAATCAGATATGAAAAAACGTAAAAAGAAAAAACAATACAAGAGCAACACGGAAGCAGAACTCAATTTCTTTCTGAAAAGGTATTTACTTTTTCAATTGAGATGGGATGATGCTTTGAATCAAAGAATGATCAATAATATTAAGGTATATTGTCTCCTGCTTAGACTGATAAATCCAAGAGAAATTGCTATATCCTCTATCCAAAGGAGAGAAATGAGTCTGGATATAA